TCTCTTATGGTAATCATCCGCGCTTGAAACGTATTTTAATGCCTGAAAGTTGGATAGGGTGGCCTTTGCGTAAAGATTATATTTCCCCAAAATTTTATGAAATCCAAGATGCTCATTGAATGATAAAATATGGATCTTCACTTCTAGAATTCTATAGATTCCAGGCTCTGTTCTCGGTGAAACATAGGAATTTTTGTCTCGTTTGTAGTCTGTCTAGGCTAACAAACAAGACACTTAGGGCTTCATTGGGATTCTCAAATTTGAAAGATATTTATTTAGAATGATCCAAGCCAATAGGATGAACCAAATGAGTTCGGCATCATGAACTTTGTCGTGCGCACATCACGTTAGACGGACTCTAATAAAATCATGTAATGTAGGAGGCAATGCAAAAATAGAATTTGAAAAAAATACAAGGGAATGAAAGGGTATCGGATTCGATTTCTATTTGTTTTTTTTGAAGGAGAGGATAAATCAACTCTAAAGAATAGAAATCTCGAATCTCATTTCTTCGATCCTTTGTCTAAGAAAGTCTTTACCCATCTATCAAATCAAAATAGATGGGATATCTCTCTAAAAACCGAGAGGGCTAATATGTATTATTATCTAGACTCTTAATGAATTTAATCAAAATGGATCTCGATTCATATCAATTACTTTATCGAGGCTCAGCCAAATGAATCGTGTGTCAGGAACCAGATTTGAACTGGTGACACGAGGATTTTCAGTCCTCTGCTCTACCAGCTGAGCTATCCCGACTATTCCCGATACTGCATCCTCATTTTACTAGAACAGTTGGGTATATGTCAATTGAAAGGATATTCGAAAGTCTCGTCCAGGTCGTGGAATTTATTGGATCGTCAAAAGAAGAGCTTAGTAAGTTTGAGGATGAATAAAAATCTCCGTTGTGAATCATTCAAATTCAAATGGGAATTCCTTGCTCAAAGATGTTCATTTGTACATGTATACTCTATCCCAAAAACTCGTGAGAAGAGAAAAACATTTCCGCTGAGAGCGGGTTGTAAAAGCGTAGGTGAATCGGAAAGAGAAGGAATTTGGAAGTGCTAACGAAAAAAAGGATCAATATAAAGAAAAGGGTAGACTCAAGCGTTAGACAGCGAAATGGGCTCTTTGGGGATAGAGGGACTTGAACCCTCACGATTTCTAAAATCGACGGATTTTCCTCTTACTATAAATTGCATTGTTGCCAATATTGACATGTAGAATGGGACTCTATCTTTATTCTCGTCCAATGACTCAATTCTTAAAAAGATTTATCAGACTCTGGAGTGAATTAAGTGAATTATTTGTCTCTTCATTCTTCAATCTGAATCGATTCACAAGAATTCTTCCATTTTTCATATAACAAATACAGATTCGAGTCGTCATTAATCATTTGATATTTTATAGTATTTCAGTACGCATACCTTAGCTATCTATATTATATAGGGTTATCCTTCACTCTTTCTGAAGTTTCAAGAGAAAGATTCCTTTACCAACGTCAGATAAGATAATCAACTCCATTTGTTAGAACAGCTTCCATTGAGTCTCTGCACCTATCCTTTTTGATTTTCGCTTTCCGAACCTTGTTTTCAGAAAACGGGATTTGGCTCAGGATTGCCCATTTTTGTTAATTCCAGGGTTTCTCTGAATTTGAAAGTTATCACTTAGTAAGTTTCCCTACCAAGGCTCAATCCAATTAAGTCCGTAGCGTCTACCAATTTCGCCATATCCCCCTTTGAGATTAGGATCTCACTGTGATGTCTTTCCCACTTGTCTTTTATTTCTACCGGCACTATTCAATTTAGTAGAGATTTATTGGTCTCTCGAAAAAGTCTTTTCTCATCTTGGCTTTTTGGTCCAATCAAAAATGATTTTATCATTTATGTCTCTACAATTCAATATAAGTGAATCCAGCCTATATATCTATCTGTCCTCCGTCCAATCACTTTTCGATGTCATTTCCATTACTTAAACGGTCGATTTTGCGTCCTAAATTCCACCTTTCCGAATGAAAGCGGCGGCATGTCTCATTTGTTATAAAAGAATTCCATTCAAGAATTAGAATTTGCAAGATAGATGATAGGGAAGAAAAGAGAGAAGGGGAATCAAAAGAATTTCAAATGTCGGTTGAATTCAAAAAAATTTTTGAATATTTATTCATTTCTTATTCAATAATCTATAATATTATTGTGATAACGAAGTCGAGCCCCAATGAATCGTTATGTTCTATAAAATTTCATATTTATTATGAATAGCTCAGAATTTCAATAAAATTGTATTCGAATAGTTAATAGCAAGCACGGATTCTGAAAGTTGATTGAATTCCTAGGCGTGTCGAATTTCTCGTATGTCAGCCTACTTAGCTCAGAAGGTAGAGCATCGCATTTGTAATGCGATGGTCATCGGTTCGATTCCGATAGTAGGCTTTTCTCTCTTTCTTTTTTTGATTTTTCATCATTGAGAAGGTCTTTTTGAAATCAAAGACTAGTGAAAAAAATGTCTTCCGCTTTTGCTAAAAGTCATCGATTTTTATTAAGTTATAGGAACTTCCAACTAGGACATAAAAAGATCCTTTTCTTTTTCTATATCTATATAGAGAATATAAAGTAAAGAACTGGATATTTATTGATCCTTTTCTTTTTCTATATCTATATAGAGAATATAAAGTAAAGAGCTGGATATTTCTTGCTCCAATTCATCTCGTTATTCTTTATATAGTACATTTGAGTCAATTTCACTTCATTTCTCATTTAGTTCAGTTTGAGTTTAGTTTTATTCTGTAAAATGAAATTTCATCAATAAGAGTGAAATATAAATAAGAGGAAGGAGTCTTTATGTCACGTTACCGAGGACCTTGTTTCAAAAAAATACGCCGGCTGGGGGCTTTACCGGGCCTAACTAATAAAAGTCCCAAAGACCGAAAGGATCGTAGAAACCAATCGGGGTCTCGGAAAAAATCCCAATATCGTATTCGCCTAGAAGAAAAACAAAAATTGCGTTTTCATTATGGTCTTACAGAACGCCAATTGCTGAAATACGTTCGTATCGCCGGAAAGGCCAAAGGTCCAACAGGTCAGGTTTTACTACAATTACTTGAAATGCGCTTGGATAACATTATTTTTCGATTGGGTATGGCTCCGACTATTCCGGGAGCTCGCCAATTAGTTAACCATCGACATATTTTAGTAAATGGTCGGATCGTCGACATACCAAGTTATCGCTGCAAACCCCGAGATACTATTACGGCCAAGGATGACGGCAAATCGAAAGTTCTAATTCAAAATTCGCTTGATTCCTCTCCTCACGAAGAATTACCAAACCATTTAACTCTTGACCCAGTGCAATATAAAGGATTAGTCAATCAAATAATAGATAGTAAATGGGTCGGTTTGGAAATAAATGAATTGCTAGTCGTAGAATATTATTCTCGTCAGACTTAAACCGAACAAAATCAAAAATTTTTCTAATAAGAGAAAGTAATAAGGTAAAATGCGGACAACTTTGCTCCCTTTTGGCGAAGTAAATTAACCTAAGGTTAAGAGAAAGAAGGGTTTAAGCCGTATTTTTCTCTTATTTCGGTATCATCGAGAGGGAGATTTTCTTTCCTTATCTCCCCCTTTCTTTCCAGTCTTTTACGTGCCACAGCCATTCGGAATAGAGAATCGATATCAAAGAACGGTCTAACTGTATGGAAGATATCGATTCTTATTTGCTCTATTGTGGTTAGTAAGATCGGTGCGTTGGGTGAAGGTACGGAAAGAGAGGGATTCGAACCCTCGGTAAACAAAAGTCTACATAGCAGTTCCAATGCTACGCCTTGAACCGCTCGGCCATCTCTCCTACATAATGATTATGACCCAAACAAGTGAATTGCGAGTCATTTATCTGAATTATTGGGTAGGTCCGACTAATCAACTCTAACGCGAAAAAGCTATCAAAATAGAAAATTTTTGATCCAAGTCAAAGAAAGATCTTTCCTTCGAGGTGCCCGAGATAAAGAGAAAATTGCTTTACTTGCGAAAAGGGTTAACTCGTCCTGTTTGCCAAAACAAGGTTCTCTTCTTTGTCGGCGTATCCCTTTCTTCCCGATTCAATCACGAAATTCTAAATTAGAACAAATCGACCGATTGAGGGATCTATATTTTATAGACGCGGATTAATGGATCTCTTTAGATCATCATTCTAGTTAGACTACGATGCGATACCCTAAGACTTCTCAAACTCCTTTCCAATTCAGGTTTCGAGTTATCAACCCCTAGGCCATCGATCTAGTACAAATTCCTAAACCCTCTTTTCTATGGGATTGTTTTTTTTGGATTGTCTCGTGTATCCCCGCTATATACACAAGACAAAATCAACTAGGCAGTTATTCTCTTCTCATCATTATGAGTATTTGATCCTTTTTCTTCTTTGGATCCTAATTCCATCAAAATTTCGTGGGTTCTTCGAATCTGTAACTTCAATGTCATCGGCACCGTTTCCTTCGTTGGTTATACGATTGCATTAGAATGAAATCGAATCAGGTTGCACTATTTTGTTTTTAGTTCTTATCAATTCCTGTGAAAAGGAACAATTTGAATAGTTGAATAGAAGGCACATATATATTTTTTTTGGATTTTGAATGCCTCTATTTTTATGTTATTTCGTACTGTACAATTCTTTTCGTTGTGGGATCCTGTTTCCATGAGCGAGAGGGAATGCTAAGAATTTTCGAATGGATTGCTGCCTATGCCTAGACCGCGGATAAATGGAAATTTTATTGATAAGACCTTTTCAATTGTAGCCAATATCTTATTACGAATAATTCCGACAACTTCAGGAGAAAAAGAGGCATTTACCTATTACAGAGATGGTGCGATTTGATTTTTTTATTCCTCTCCGTCTTACGAGAAAGACACACGATTCGGGATCGGGATAAAAAGAAAAAAAAATCTACGCTTGTTGAAGGTAAAGTTTGGAAATAGAACAACTCCTTCTGTTGTGTATCCTCGATTAAT